CAGAGTTCCCAGAGCTCCTTGTAAGGCTTGTTGGAAAACCCGCTGTCGGACTTGATTAATCGCCCTTTGCTGTTCAAACTGAATCGTTTCATTTTTATAATTTTCTAATTGTTCCAAAGTCTTATAAGTTGAATTAATCAAATTCAACTTTTCTCGCTCTATCTCAGAGTATCCATTCACCCGAAACTGATCTGCTTCAATTTCCACTTTCCGTAAGCGGGCCCGGGCTTTTTCCAGCTGTTCAATGGCCCCCTCACGCAGTTCTTCTGAATTTCGAATAGTATTCAAGATTCTCTGTTTTCGATTATCTAATAAATCACTTAATGAAAGTAGATCATCTTTCTGTTCATTTTAAAACTTCCATAATCCCTTCCCGAACCAAACATGAATCTTTCGATTCATTTGGCTCTCACGCTCAATTACTTATGATAAATTATCATAGCTGATAAATTCTCATAGCTTTTTTATGAATGTAATGAGCCTATCCTCTCTTCTTTATTCATAGTCAAAAAATGAATCGAATACAAAAACAAAATACTTGGAGGACTCTTCTGACAAAATAAAAAATATGTAATTGTCAGCAAAGTTGTTTCTTTTTTTTTTCTTCATTTGAAATCCAAAAAACTCTTCTTACTTAATACATAAGGCATAGGTCGTCAATTCAGCATTCGATAAAACAGAGAAAATGTCCATTTTTAGAAAAAGTGGTTCAAATCATTTTATCGAAATGAGTGTTCTATATCGATAAAATATTCACTTCAAAACCATCTCTATATTAACATAGTGGTCGAAAGAGTACCATGCTGTGCCTAGACTTCAAACGGTTTGCTTTAACCATCTTAAGAGCCCCACCTTATTGGTTGCTAGAGAATCAAAGTGGATTTGCCAATGAATCACGAAATGCTGTGGTTCTTACATATAATTTCTTAAGAAGTAATTCGCGAGATCATGCACCTTTCTTTCCTAGTTATAACGGAAAAGGGTACAGCTGATTGGATACAGCCTATTCTTGAAATAAACAACTCACACACACTCCCTTTCCAAAAAAGATCAATACACCAATTACTACACTTAGATTTATTAGATTTGTTGCAAAAATATCGGTATTAAATCCGAAACTCCCGGCAGATGGCCAGTGGCCCCAAAAAACGAAAGAATCGGTTACATTTTTCATATAATCTCATCTCCTCTTATAGATAGACTAAAAAATCGACCAGAGTTCTTTTTCTATCACTTTGCTCCTCTTTGTTATTTATTCTTTTTTTTTTCAAATCGAGTTGAAAAATATTTGAGTTATGTTATCAAGTATGAACTACCCCTTGATTGTTACAACATCTCCTAAAAAGAGTTTTCCTTGGACTACGGATGGGAAGGGTGAAAGTGAGTCGGTATACTAATTCCCCATCTGCAAATCAGCCCTTCCCATAGGTTATTTTCTCAACGAATAAGGAATTGTAGGAGTGAACTATTGATCTAATTTGAAAAAGCAAACGACAAGTCCAAGTCAATAAAATAGTAAAAATACATATTATATTTTTACTATTTCTAAGATTAAATAATTAAACAAAAGGATTCGCAAATAAAAGTGCTAATGCTACAACCAATCCATAAATCGTTAAAGCTTCCATAAAAGCTAGACTAAGCAATAGAGTACCTCGTATTTTTCCCTCTGCCTCGGGCTGTCTCGCGATCCCCTCTACGGCTTGACCCGCAGCAGTCCCTTGACCAACTCCAGGTCCAATAGAAGCAAGCCCTACGGCCAATCCAGCAGCAATAACGGAAGCAGCAGAAATCAGTGGATTCATGATAAGTTCCTCGTAACAACAAAAAGAAAAAGAAATGGTTAATGATACAATCAACCACTGAATTATGACTGAATTATTCCATCGATAGCATTCATACAGTCAAAGTAACTAAGAACTTCGAGTTTTAGTAATAAAATTATTGAATCATCAGAACTACTTCGATATCTTTTTTTTTTTTCATTTCTATCCACAGAGTTTTTGTGAATCCATAGAACTTTCGTTCTTCCATTTCTTGGTTCCGAACTGTTACTTCACTTCTTCCATCTTTTCTTGATTCCATCTGTTTATTCAGTCAATTCACAGCCACAACGATACGAAAGGAGAACCTCAGTAGTCGGGAAAATAAAATATATCTTTAGTTCATATATAACGAGTCAATATCTATATCACATATACATGTCTTTCTTCCATAACGTAAACCATTAGATTCACTCAGATTTGAGAATCAATCTAACTCCCGTTTTTTTGTAAATTTTTTTCCCTTCTGTTTTCTTTATCATTATTCAAATCGAATACAATCTAAATGGGAAAATGAAATTGCTTAGGGCGAATTATTACATATAAATATGATTATTTGATTGATCTAAGTTCATGCAATTTATTATTTATTAATATTTTCTAATATTTTCTTTTGGTCAATTGTTGAATAAAATCGACTGGAAAGGAGAATCCTTTCTCCTGTTTTTTATTTAATC